TCTATTTGTGACCTTTTCTCGTATGTGGGACTTTCTATCTTCTTGGGTAGATAATCGATCGTCTTTCATTTGGATAGTGAGTCGTTTTTATAATAATAAGTCAAGTCAAGAATAATAATCGAACTGGAGGAGCTTGCCGGGATGGCTTGGTAAGCAAGCAACCAGGCGCCAACTCCCAGTTCTTTCTCTTCTTTCTTTTTTAGTTTAATGACAGTTCATCAAAACAATTCAATTGTCCAAGATTGCTAGATCGAGCACGCGACGCGCATAGTCTTAAGCCCAAGAACGGGTTGGTTGTATCCTTTTTTTGAAACATTTTGACTACTTCCTTCGAGCAGTCTCAATTAATTTCACTACAGGTCCGTAGGAATGCTGGGCTGGTTGTGCTGCCAGTTTCTCTCTTATCTGTCAGATGGGAAGGGAATTGGCCTTATGACTGACTGCAGCAATTGGAAAGAAAACGACTCTTTCTTTGGCTTAACAAGATAGAGAGCTGGCTGACTTTTCTTTTCCGGGGGACTGATGTAAAGGCTTTAAAAGGGCACCCACTGCGTATAAGAGAACTCAAAAATGGCTTAAAGGTTTCTTGCTTGGCTGTAACAGAACTCCCAAAGAAACCCCTACTTTTGATTCAGTTTATTCCTAGCTCCTTCTGGCTTGAAAACTTCCTTGCTTACTGACTTCATTGCCCTAGAAGAATCCTATAAACTGCTTGCCTATAGTACTTTCTCTGGTCTTGCTTGATAACTAGCCTGCACCCCATTATCTCCTATCGACTGCATTCGATTGATCGTATGGATCACCGAAAAAGGAGATTTCCACTTATACAACTAGAACTCAAAACCCAGAAAAATAGTGGAAGAAATTCTTTAACTAGATAGCACTAAAACAACTGGCTATGTAAGGAAGGAAACCTATGTCGTAAATAGAATCAAATTCAGCCTATACAACTGCATGGGAGCACTTATGACTAAAAAGAAAGAAATGCATGACTCGGCCTATAGCTTGACTTTAGGCTAAGCCTTTCTCTAGAATCCTGGGAACCTTGGGAGAGATTCCCTACTGCCTTAGGAAATCAAACAGCTATCCCTGCTTGAGAAAGTGTTTTAAACTCACTTGCTTAGAATACTCCTGGCTCTCACGCTGGAACGAAAGTCGCTCTACTGTAAAGTGAAGTGGAGGAACGAAAACTCAAACCGCAGAGAAGAGGTCAGGGAAGGAAAAGCAGAGACAACCGCATGGAAGCAAACTGGAACTAGGCCTTCAACCGGCTCGAAAGCATTAGGAATGGGAGAAAGTACCTCAAGGCCTTAGCAGCATTCCTTTACAACAATAGGGAATGGAACTAGAACTCTAACTGGCATTGGATCTAAAACCACAAGGAAAGAAAAGTCTCTCTTAGCCCTATAACCTTCTTACTATATAGCCTGATAGATTGGCCTTGCCAGCGTAGGATTCCCCCGCACCCCCTGTAAAATGCCCGCTATCAATAATAGCTTTAGGCATGAGAAAAAAAAGGCTTCACACCGAGACACCCAGATCCTCCATCCATATAAGCTTGCTTTTTTTCTTTATTTACGATTACGATCAGGGACATATAAATCATAAGCCAGAAGGAAAGAAACTCACTTACACCTTATTATCCGATGCAAAAGCATAAGCTCGCTCAAGCAAGAAAGCAAAATCAGTCTTTGCTCCGGGAAATCAAATTCCTTGCTTCTTGAGCTGGTACAAGAACTAAAGCAAAAAGGAGTTCACCTGATTAAGACGATAGGGCTATGCTGGAAATGAACCCCCTCGCTCTCAGTTACTCCCTCTGCTCCGTCCCTTTCACCGAAGGAAGGTGCTTTTCTAGCGTGAAGTGAGACAGCAATGCCCGGTAAAAGCATGAATAGAAGAATAGCAAGAGCAATTCGTACTCTTACAGTTTACCCGGAGCACTTGCTAACACACTAGTATGGAATGGAAAGAGCGGATTCAAGCTTTGAGAAGAAGAATCAATCACCAATGCTTCTAGACCCCACACTCGAGATAGGACTTCTCCGACCTCCATGGTTACCGGCTTCGGGGAAGACAAGTCAACTCAAGAATACACTGCTTTGACATCCTCAAGTGACAAATAAAGGGGAGGAACTGAACTACCTTTAGAGAGGAAAAAGAAAGAATGAGGTACGAAGTGACTCGACTGAAAGGTACGAAGTCGCTTTAGCGAAGCTAAAGGTACGTAGTCGCTCTAGCTTTGCTAGAGGTACGAAGTAACTCGACTGAAAGGAAGAGGGGCGGGTTAGGCGAGGCAACTAGCCCATCCTTGCTAGAACAATTGACTACCAGACTTGTATACAAGAATCAAAGAGAAAGGAAGTAGTCCCTTCGTGAGCTTTCAGTGCGTAAAGGTTAGTTCAAAGCACGAAAGCACACCTCCCTCACTTCGTACTTCGTGGGCAGGGGAGGTAAACTATCTTTACCCGGGTTCCGTTAGAGTTTAATACTTGCTCATGCG